AAAGAAGACTCGGTAAACCAAGCCGAAACCTCTGATGGATACAAAGATTCCGGAGGAAGAAAAAGACCTTTAGGCTTATATGCCTTGCGTAAAATATTGCGATGGCTCTGGCTAACAATCTTAATCGCCTTCTCCTGCTCATCCACGGCCTTATCCTCTCGTATTCCCCCGTCTCTGACTCGCTCCTACCTACTCCTATTCCCTACATATACTTCCTCTTTGATTGCTGACTGGCTATTGCTAAGAAGAGAAGGCCATGAGCTAAATTTTTTTCCTCTCTTGCTCAACTAGAAGATCCAGGGTCTAAAGGTACAAGAGGTTATGAAATAGAAGACGCTTGCTTTCGATGGCGATTCCTACGACTACTTAATATATATATTTATTACTATTCCTATTTCTTTTTCTGGTGTTGCTTGTGCCTGTTGCTGCTCCTGGTCTTCCCATTGACTTCCGCCGAATACGAAAGGTAAAAAGCAAGTCAATCTATTAGCCATCTCCCTTCGGCTCCTCTTTAGATCGTGGACTCGGGCTTCTTAAGTTAAGGGAAGCACTTCGTTCCACTCGTTCTAGACATACTCTAAACTCCTAACAAGCAAGAGAAAGAAGGAAAACAAGGAGTAAACAAGAGCTACAACAACTAGAGTGTCAAGGCCAGGAGGAGGCAAGGGAAGTCTCTTTTTGGAAGCGAAGCGACCTAGTCGAGCTATTGTCAAGTTAAGCAGTTCCTCTTGTCGAGCTAGACTCTACTCGCGCTATAGTCGAGGAAAGCTCGCGCGTTATTCGTGTTAAGCTGTCGAGTTAACTAGACTCGAGGAACTAATCCTTTAGGCAACTCCTCCTCTCTGAGAAGAGGACACTTACTTAGTTCAGTGCAACAACAAAAGAAAGGACCCTTACCCCTCTATATCCCTTTTGGGGGGAAGATCAAACTCTTTAACTCAATCTACTACTACTGTTCTCACTCATTGACATAAGTAAAAGCTACCAGTTCCTTACTCAAAGAACTCGTACCGGTACTCTTGAGTTCACAACCCTAAAAACCTTAGATTGGAGTAGAAACTCGATCCTACTAATTACGTAGAACCATGAACCATCGATCGAGTGAGTTCGAGGTGGTTCATGCTTTCTATATAACTCGCTGTACGCGGTTGTAACCATGCGTCATGCGTGCCGTAAGCGGGCTCTGGTGGGGGAACCCGTAGGAAGGGGGGACGACCCGCCGAATTCACATCAGAAATCGCCAGAACACAAACGAAATCTTGAATTGCGTATAGAAAGAAAACGAACCACTTCTATTCTCGGAGCTGAGGTATATGAAGAATGGCTTTTTGGTCCCTTTCGTCCAGTGGTTAGGACATCGTCTTTTCATGTCGAAGACACGGGTTCGATTCCCGTAAGGGATGGCTACTCTTTCCCGGCCGCTTTCAGTTAGTGTTCATTGCTGAGTGATCGCTCGCTATCTGGCTGGAAAAGGTGGTCCGGAAGCTTTCTCTCTCCCAGCAAGCAAGACGAGATCACCACTTCTCTCAGTAATGGACTTCCTTTAATTCTTCCTTAGCCTTAGATGTCCTATCATGGATTATCGAACCTCCGACAGACAGAATCCCCATGCATGCGTTCTTTCTCTCCTCCCCTCAGCCATACATCTCTTTTTTTTTCTTTTGGCCGTTTTTCTTAGGCATTGAACCCCACCTTAGGTGCTGAGTGGTGTCCTCCCCTCCCTAATACCTAAAAAAAAGTTCCGTCTATGGAGCTTAAAGCTTAAACCATGGCATGCTTGACTCAGAATTGGCAGCAGTAAGTTGGCCTAGTCTCTTGCCCAGCCTTCGCCTTCTTCAGTGGCCAAGTTGAAGCGTTCAACGGTTCTTCGGCCTACCACCTTTCTTTTTCAAGGTTGAGCTTGTTCAATGGAAGCTAATGCTATGCTGCCCTTCCCTTGTTCAAGAGAAGGCGAGGACTTTCTTTTAGCTACCGGCCCAAACAAAAGAGATTAGCCTCTTGATCGATCGATTGATTGGATTGCAGTACGAAGGGGTTTAAGAAGGAGGCATTGGAGAGAAGTAGGCATGGTGGCCAACCAAGGCAGTGAAATCGAGACAATCAATCGGAAGAGGGTTTAGTTAGGAGTCCGGGTTCCATCCTATAAGTTGAAGGAAGGGAGCAAAGGAAGTTCTCTTTGCCCTTAGTCTTGGGTTCAGTGAATAGGGAACTTAGGTTAGGTTAGTCTTATTCCCTAGCTGAGTGAATAGGCCGATCTTTCGTATAGTGATAACGCTTTCTCTTTCTTATAGGGGTCTCTTTTCTCTGACTTGACTCAGCTTGACCTACTTGACTCAGCGGTTAGAGTATCGCTTTCATACGGCGAGAGTCATTGGTTCAAATCCAATAGTAGGTAAGGCCGAAAGCCCTGCTTTTGCCAGCATGACAGCAAGCACGGACTGGCGGAGTCGAATGACCAAAGCATCGGTTGCTTCCACTTGTGGCCTTCTTCGACCGCCTTGACACCTGAATCTCAGGGAACCCCCTCTCCTCTATTCTTATCTTCATGTATGTCTTTATGTGGGCTGCCTGCCCCGTCCCGAATAGACGAACAGGAAAAAGCTAAAGGCGCGAGAGAGAGTTTATACTCAATGCACCTCCCCTCTTCCACAATTAGGTGAAGACCAGGGGGCCGGAAACCCCAACGGGAAACCTTTCACCGCGCCACACGATTCTTTCGCGAAGCGCTCTCCTATAACTCTAACCAAGCGCACTCCTGCCTCCGCAAGCAAAGAGGTTTCAAAGATACCAGGCGACCAAGTGAAAGTGAACAGCCCCGAGCAAATCTTCTAGAGAGCGTACCCGTTGTAGCCAAACAACAAAAAAAAGAAAGCATATGAACAGCAGCATCTATAGTTGTGGACAGTAAAAAAAAAGAGGTTCTTCGAAGCTGTGCTAATGGTGGTCAAGGATAAGGTACTAGTTTCAGTGGGAGACATTAAGTCTGCATGATAAATCTGGGAGACTCCACAGAGAATGTATGAGTCAGTGACAATGGTAAACATGAAGTTTCTTCGGCAACGGTTTTTTCCAAGCAAGATGCAAGAGGGGACGAGCGTGTCTCAGCACTTAGACAAGATGGAGAAGATTCTCAAAGAATTTTGAGCAGTGAGAGTCAAAATGACTGATCGTGATTAGTGACCGGGAAGTCTGCTGAAGTCGTTTGAGTCTTTGACAACCACTCTCTCCCGTGAAACTCCTCCTTTAACTATGATTGATCTGACCATTTTCTTTAGGCAGAAGCTTAAAAGAGATTTGAACAGCAGTCTGAAAAGAAAAGACTAATGCTGCGCAAAAGAATATGTTTCAAAAGAAGAAAAAGCACAAAGTTAGTGCAGAATAACCTGAAAAACATATAGTGTTGGTCCTTCAATGCAAGAAGAAAGGTAACTTGAGTTTTGAGTGCCCATAAAAGAAAGGCAGAATTTTGTGCAGATATGATTGAAGAACTAGGTTCTTCATATATGGATCATCACATCAATATCGCGCCGTGGCCCCTATACGAAATAAATGAAAGAAAGCATGAAAGCACTAATAGAAATACATTCATTATAGGAACACATGAAAATATAAGAACTACATATATAGATCCGCTTACACAAGGAAAGCCTTGCGTAAGCGGATCCCCCATTAAGGATATAAGAGTGGTCAGGAGTGTGTGCAAGGCAGTTTGATTTATAATGTTTAGTGAGGTATTGATTTCCTAGGGTAAGCGCTGTGTCTTGACTTTCAAGCCTTTAAGTCTCTTGGGTAAATAGGGATCCTAATCCTAGGCAAGCTAGTCAGTTAAGTTTCTCTTCATTTTCCGAGATAAGCAGTTCCATTCCTTCGCCTTCTCCAGGATTTGACCCTTCGCTTTCCACTGAGCTGAGGTAATCCCTGAAGCCCCTCTGCTTGCAGTGGCAGTTGCCAGCGAGTAAGACAGTGAAAGCTATGGCTAGGGATTTTCTGCTTGACAAGGAGAGGAATCGTTTTGGACTTTAGCTTCTCCCTGGTATAGAATACAATACGATTACTTTACCCAGTTATCTTCTCTTTCTTTAGAAGCAGTATAACCATATAGTAAGAAAGCGGGATTTTTGGTTGAAAATGGGAAAGATTGGCTGAATTCCTATCCCAACTGTCGAATCCAAAGCCTAAACCGTCACTCCGCCTTTCACTCGTTTGCAAACAATAGAATGGCATGAAGGAGTGGAATCAAATCAGCAAGGGAACTAGTTGCCAGAGGCATTCGAGCAAAGGCTAAGCCCTTATTCTTGAAAAATAGGCATATGGGTGATAAGGAACTTGAAACAGGCATGGACAGAAGTATACCCCTCCTTTTGATGGTGAATGTCGGAAATCGTCTTCCCGGATCACCTTTGATGGACATGAAAAAGGATCTGCTAGGCTGTCTTACATGTCCCCAAAAGCAAAAGAGCTCCTTTCCTTCCCCATGTGGAAGAAGTTTACACACAGGGGGGCCTACAACCTCGACCTCAGTATGAAAAGCATCTAGGAATCGACGGTGGTCAATCTTCCTTCTTCTTTGGCATCTCGACTGGAGAGCATGAAAACAAGACTGGAAGAGGGCTCAGGTATCAACGTCCTTAGCCCGCATTGATCAATATCAATAAGAATAGCAGTCGTATAGGCGCCATTCCTCTCCAACCAGTCGAGTGACTACGTTCCTTTTGTGAAAAAAGAGAATTTTCGGGTTTGTATTCAATTCAATTGGAACAAACTCCTTTTATGGGTTACGGGAAGAATCCCGAATCGAATCCCAAGAGACTAAGTTAGAGCAATTACCAAATCCAGCAGAATTAATCCCTACTGTTCTCCTTCACTAACTGAGAAAATGTTCGTTACGCAGTACAGCTAGTTACCTCAGTGACTCATCAGTTACTCAGTTACAGTCAATGTGAACTTAGTTTCCCCGACTCTCACTGCTGCTACAGCATCCTTGGCAGCATCCGTCACTC